TATAAAAGGCGGTTAATCCTGCCGTAGAATAAGCTATTATTGCAAAAATAGGTGAATACAACCAACTATCATTAAGAATTTCATCTTTGGACCAAAAACAAGCAAGAGGTGGAATACCACAAAGAGACAGTGTACCTAATAAAAAAGAAATTTTTGTAATTGGTACATGTTTTCTTAAACCTCCCATAAGAACCATATTCTGACTTTTATCTGGAGAATATCCAACAATAGCTTCCATCGAATGAATAATAGATCCAGATCCTAAAAACAACAATGCTTTCGAATAAGCATGAGTAATCAAATGAAATAAAGCAGCTCGATACGAACCCATACCTAAAGCTAACATCATATAACCCAATTGAGACATTGTAGAATAAGCTAAACCTCTTTTAATATCTTTTTGAGCAAGAGCTAAAGTAGCTCCTAAAAATAATGTTATTATACCTATCAAAGATATTATATTTAATATATAAGGTATAACTATGAAAAGAGGAAGAAGCCTAGCTACAAGAAAAATTCCTGCTGCTACCATGGTAGCAGCATGTATAAGAGCTGAAATAGGGGTAGGCCCTTCCATGGCATCGGGTAACCAAACATGAAGGGGAAATTGAGCAGATTTAGCAACTGCGCCAGCAAATAATAGGAAAGCACAGAAAGTAACAAATAAAGGATTAACTTCATTATTATAAACCAAATTATTGAATATTTCAAACAAATCCCGAAATTCAAAACTACCTGTTATCCAATAAAAACCTAAAATTCCTAATAATAACCCAAAATCTCCAACACGATTAGTTACAAACGCTTTCTGACAAGCATTCGCCGCACTGGGTCGGGTGAACCAAAAACCTATTAATAGATAAGAACACATTCCAACCAATTCCCAAAAAATATAAATTTGTATTAAATTAGAACTAGTAACTAATCCCAACATTGAAGTATTGAAAAAACTCATATAAGCAAAAAATCTCACGTATCCTCGATCATGAGACATATAATTATCACTATAAATAAGAACCATAACCCCAACACTAGTGATTAATATTGACATAATAGAAGTAAGTGGGTCAATTAAGGAGCCGAACTCTAAAGAAAAATCATTATTGATGGTCCAAGACCATACATATTGATAGACAGAATTGTTATTTAGTTGCTGAATAAAGAAATGGGCTGAAAAAATCATAACTATACTTAATAATAAAACACTCGGAAAAGCCCACATACGGCGAAGATTTTTAGTTGCCGTTGGAAAAAGTAGAAGTCCTGCTCCTATTAACATAGGAACTGGAAGGGGAATGAACGGTATGATCCATGAATATTGATATGTATATTCCATATAAAAATAAAAATAAATAAAAAAATTATCTTAATTAATTGTTTCTGATTCACCAGTTCTTATTTCTTTTCTTTTGAAAGCGGTCGATTAATAAAAAAATTAAGATATATAAAATACAACTTAAATAGAATTTCATTTTCTAACCTTAATTATTCGGAATCTTTCCAAACTACTTCAAATATTTCAAATGAAGATGAAGAATTAGGGTTAGTCAAATGATATAAACAAGTTACGAGCGAAAAATAAATATGTACTTTAATTTATTATTAGTTTATTATTATTAGTTTATTATTAATATTGAATTGTTAATATGAAATTTTATGAAGATAAAAACGAAAAATGGCAATTTCGATCTAATTATTACGTAATACAATAATTTATTTATATCTATAGAGCAAGGCTAAATAATGACAACAAAAAGGTAGTTAATAGGAATCATAGGGCCCATAACTTGACTCATAAAACCTATTTATTGCAGTTTGATTCGGTTATTCCCAATCATTAACGAATTTTTTTAGAACTAATGTCTTCGATTACAATAAAAACTATTTATAAGAAATGCTTTGCTATCCTAAACTTTTTTATCTAAAATAAAAACGGAGGGGCAAAAAAAAATGGCTTTTATTTTAGTTTTAGAAAGTGTTTTGTATATTTTAATCAATTAACTACATAGGACCATTCGAATTTAAAAATTAAAATTAAATGTCCTCTTTCTTCGAACTTGACCCATTTTTTTAATTTAATATAATAAAAAAAAAATAAAAATTATTACAGTTTTTTTTTTATTAATCTTAAGCGGAAGAGGAATTGAGTTTTTAAACCTTTCCAGGTAGTTTTTAAACCTTTCCATGTATTTTATTCCATGTAAGAATGTAACATGACAAAAATAGAAAGTAAAAACCCCCAACCCCTTTTGTTTGTATTTTTTATTTTATCAACTTCAATCTATTCTATTTGGCATAGTAGATCGTATTGTTCTTAGTAATATTTGTAATATTTTAAACAATTTTTCCAAACACCAAGGGAATGCAATTTCTAGAATAGCTAGCTAGAGATATAGTAAAGAACAATTGATTTTGAACACTAGATGTCTTTCACATCCAACCGATGAACCGATTATAATTTTAAAATGGCAGTTCCAAAAAAGCGCACCTCTAGTTCCAAAAAACGTATTCGTAAAAATCTTTGGAAAAAGAAAGGATATTTGGCAGCATTGAAAGCTTTTTCATTAGCGAAATCTCTTTCTACCGGTAACTCAAAAAGTTTTTTTTGTGTGACAAATAAATAATTAAACAATAGACTAAATAATATGAATAGGTCTAATTCAAAAAAATGATTCTAATTTTTGTTAGAATTTTTTTTTGTAAAATTTCCAAGTTATCAAGAATATAAATAATATTAATCTAATAATAATAGATTATTATCTAAATTAATATTTCATTTGTTATTAAAACAAAATGAATTCCATTTTATATTGTTATTGCTATTAGATAATGGAATTCATTTTGTTATTTTTTAGTTCGAGCCATGACAAAATTATCTCGTTACAAATGTTGCTTTTATTTTCAGGAGACCATAAATAAAGTAATAAAAAAGTAATAAACTAAAAAATGAAAAATCCCGTTGTTAGTTAACTGAAAAAAAGGATACTCTAAAATAAAAATAACTAATAAACAAAAGATAAGATTATTAATATTATTAAAGAAAACGTTTAGATTAAATGCCTGATTTTGAAACAAATTTTTAGTCATCAATTTGAATGTTTCCTAAAAAAATATTGAATTAACCCTCCCAATCTCGACGATTGAATAAAAATAGGTTATTATGATTTTGAATAAGCCGCTATGGTGAAATCGGTAGACACGCTGCTCTTAGGAAGCAGTGCTAGAGCATCTCGGTTCGAGTCCGAGTAGCGGCATGGCTTTTTCTAAAAGAGTATAATGAATTCAATTCCCTATTTCAATTCCTATAATTGAGAATCCCTTTAATAAATTTTATGATAGTTTCAACTTTAGAGCGTATATTAACTCATATATCCTTTTCGATCATTTCAATTGTAATTACAATTCATTTGATAACTTTATTTGTCGATGAAATCGTAGGACTATATGATTCATCAGAAAAGGGCATGATAGCGACTTTTTTCTGCATAACAGGATTATTAGTTATTCGTTGGATTTATTTTGGGCATTTACCATTAAGCAATTTATATGAATCATTAATTTTTCTGTCGTGGGGTTTTTCCATTATTCATATGATTCCGTATTTTAAAAAACATAAAAACCATTTAAGCGCAATAACGGCGCCAAGTGTTATGTTTACCCAGGGTTTCGCTACTTCAGGTCTTTTAAATGAAATGCATCAATCTGCAATATTAGTACCGGCTCTCCAATCACATTGGTTAATGATGCACGTAAGTATGATGGTGTTGAGCTATGCAGCTCTTTTGTGTGGATCATTATTATCACTAGCTCTTCTAGTCATTACATTTCGAGAATCCATAAGGATTTTTAGTAAAAGCAAAAATTTGTTAACTGAGCAATTTGCCTTTGGTGAGATTCAATACGTGAATGAAAGAAACAATGTGTTAAAAAACACTTCTTTGATTTCTTCTCAGAATTATTACAGATATCAATTAATTCAACAATTGGATCGATGGAGTTATCGTATTATTAGTTTAGGATTTATCCTTTTAACCATAGGTATTCTTTCGGGAGCAGTATGGGCTAATGAAGCATGGGGATCCTATTGGAATTGGGATCCAAAAGAAACTTGGGCATTTATTACTTGGACCATATTTGCGATTTATTTACATATCCGAACAAATAAAAATTATGAAACTGAAAATTCTGCAATTGTGGCCTCAATGGGCTTTCTTATAATTTGGATATGTTATTTTGGGGTTAATCTATTAGGAATAGGGTTACATAGTTATGGTTCATTTACATTACCATCTAATTGAATCTAATTGAATTTCTAATTGAATTTTGAATTTAAAGTACTTGACAACGAAAAGCCTAGGGCAGCATACATTATGAAACCCTTATATCAACCATCAAGAACCATTTGAATCATTCTATTTCCATTACTTGATTCAAATGGTTCTCAAAATGTCAAAATATCTGGTTATATTTTTATAATAGAATTCCAATTTTTTTATTTAACTTAAAAGCTGAAAAAGACTTTTTTTGGACAATGAACGATTTTTAAAATCATCGTATTTTTTTTATTGACAAAAACTATCTATAAAAAAAATTTGATAGAATAGCTTCGACCTTCTCAACTGATAATGAGAAAACGAAATCGGGATAAATACCAATACCTATTACCGGTAAAAGGATCGAAATCGAAATAAATAACTCGCGCGGTCCAGAATCAAAAAAATAAGAGTTTTTGGGGACATTAAAAAGCTTGTATCCATAGAACATCTGGCGTAACATAGATAATGAATAAATAGGAGTTAATATCATTCCAATTGCCATTACAAAAGTAATTAAGATTTTTGTTATTAAAAGATATTTTTGGCTAGTAAGTATTCCAAAAAAAACTACCAATTCGGCAACAAAACCGCTCATGCCCGGTAATGCAAGCGAAGCCATTGATAAGATACTGAAAGTCGTGAATATTTTTGGAATTGAGACGGCCATTCCGCCCATTTCGTCGAGGTAAACAAGTCGTATTCTATCATAACTCGTTCCAGCCAAGAAAAAAAGTGCAGCGCCAATAAATCCGTGAGAAATTATTTGTAAAATGGCCCCGTTGAGCCCTGTATCGCTTATAGAACCAATTCCTATAATTATGAAACCCATATGAGATACAGAAGAATAGGCTATTCGTTTTTTTAAATTACGCTGACCCGGAGATGTTAAAGCTGCATAGATAATTTGAATTGTGCCTACTATCATCAACCAGGGAGAAAATATAGAATGGGCATGGGGTAATAATTCCATATTGATCCGAACCAACCCATATGCTCCCATTTTTAATAAGATTCCGGCTAAAAGCATACAAGTACTATAATGTGCCTCTCCATGGGTGTCTGGTAACCATGTGTGTAGGGGTATGATCGGTGATTTGACAGCAAAAGCAATAAGAAATCCAATATAAAATATTATTTCCAGTGCTACAGGATACGATTGATTAGCTGATGTTTCAAAATTTAATGTCGGTTCATTGGAGCCGTATAAACCAATACCCAGAACTCCTATTAATAAAAAAACGGAACCTCCAGCAGTGTACAAAATAAATTTTGTAGCTGAATACAAACGTTTCTTTCCACCCCACATGGATAGAAGTAGATAAACGGGAATTAATTCTAACTCCCACATGATGAAAAAAAGTAAAAGGTCTTGAGAAGAAAATAGTCCTATTTGACCACTATACATTGCTAACATTAGGAAATGGAATAGTCGTGAATCTCGAGTAACGGGCCAAGCCGCTAAAGTAGCTAAAGTTGTGATAAAGCCTGTCAGTAAAATGGGTCCTATAGAAATTCCATCTATTCCCAATCTCCAGTAAAAATCAAAATAATTGATCCATTTATAATTCTCCGTTAGTTGCATTAACGGATCATCCAATTGGAAACGATAACCGAATGCATAGGTTGTTAGAAGGAGTTCTACTATACATATACATATAGTATACCACCTTATTACCTTATTTCCTCTATGAGGAAGAAAGAAAATTAAGGAACCCGCGGATATTGGCAAAACTACAACTAGCGTTAACCAAGGAAAATTATTCATAGTAAAAACAAAATAAACTTGGACCAGAAAAACCCGTGCTCGAAATAAATAGATTTTGAGCGCGGGTTTTTGTCGGTAAAGGTAAAAAAATCAAATGTATTCGAGTAGGGTTTTCTGAAACGTATTAATAAGCTAGACCCATACTTCGAGTTGTTTCATGCCATAAATAAACGCGAACACTCAAGAAATCCGTTGGACAGGCAGATTCACATCTCTTACAACCGACACAGTCCTCTGTTCTTGGAGCAGAAGCTATTTGCTTAGCTTTACATCCGTCCCAAGGTATCATTTCTAATACATCAGTTGGGCAGGCTCGCACACATTGAGTACACCCTATACACGTATCATAAATCTTTACTGAATGTGACATTGGATCTATAAATTTTTAAACGTCAGAAATTTTCGATCTAGTAAACTTGTAAATGAATCATATATTTAGACACCAGATGAATCAATAATTTACCAGAAATTTGGAAGCAATCTACTTCTGGATCGACTCATACGATAGAACCAAGATACTTTGATTTCTTACATTTTCTAAAATATGGATTAGATTTAATGTATGGTCATGTTAATTAGAATTTATGAATATTGTAATTTCTATGATTAATACTACACTACTTATTCAACAAATTCGATTGATTGATACGAGTTGATTTTCTGTTACGATAAATTGACGAAACAATGGCCAGTCCAATAGCTGCTTCAGCGGCGGCAATAGCTATAACAAAAATTGAGAAAATATTTCCTTTTAATTGCCGGCTATCAAAAAAATCAGAAAATGTTACGAAATTTATATTAACCGCATTCAGTATAAGTTCAAGACACATAAGGGCTCTAACCATATTTCGGCTTGTGATCAATCCATAGATACCGATAGAAAATAAGTAGGCACTCAAAACAAGTACATGCTCGAGCATCATTGACTAACTCCTTATCAATTTTGATTCATTTCAATATGAACTGAATAACAATTCAACAGATTCAATTGACTAGAATATAAAGTGCGGAACAAAGAAATATATTGTATTGGTAATAGATTAAATAAAAGAGTTTTTATTTTGACTTTTAGACATAACCAATTTTAAAACCAATTTTAAAATGGAAGATAAAAAATGTAATAACACAGAACAGAGTTGAATTTTGATTACTGTTGGAAATTCTAGAAATTTATTACTGGCGCGCTACCGCAATTGCGCCTATTAAAGCGACTAAAAGAATTATCGAAATGAATTCAAATGGAAGAAAAAAATCTGTTGATAAATGAATTCCAATTTGTTGACTATTACTTATCAAATCTTGCTCTATAATCTGGTTTGATCTTGCAGTCCAAATAATCCCGTACCATGACGTATCCGTAATACTAATCATTAGTAAAACAAAAATACTTGTACAAACTGGTAAAGTAATCCCATCCCCAACAGTCCAAAGATTAAAATCTTTGTAATCTTCTGAACCATTCATAAACATCACAGCAAATACAATTAAAACATTTATAGCTCCCACGTAAATAAGAAGTTGTGCAGCAGCTACAAAATAGGAGTTTAATAGAATATAAAATAAGGATATACAAACAAGAACCAGCCCCAATGAAAAGGCAGAATAAATGGCGTTGGTAAATAATACCACACCTATACCGCCTAGTATAAGACCCAATCCCAGAAAGACTAAAAGAAAGTCATGTATTGGTCCAGGCAAATCCATTATATGTAAAATAAGAGATAAATAAATCTAAATGTTTTTCATGACTTTATTGAGACCCGATCAGAATTTTTTTTTAATAATTTTTCAAAAATTCCTAATTAAATCCTAAGAGATAGGACTAAATGTAGGTACAATTATTGGGCTAATTTTATTCTTTATCTGAAGGAATAGGTCTAATCCGAAATTTTTTATTTCGAAATATATACAGATATATTAATTAATAGATTTTCAATCAAAATAAAGATTCGCTTCTTATCAACCAATTAATAGTTGGAATTTCATTTCTAGTTATTGACCAAACAAAACAAAAGAACCTTTATTTCTTTTAAATAAATAAATCAAAACCGAACCTTAGTATTGTTAAAGTAATTGGAATTTATTCTTGAATCAAGAGATTTACTTATTTTTTATTTGAGGTGAATTAAAAATTGTTCGAATTGTATAATCGTCAACTACTGACATTGGTAAACGACCTAAAGCAATTTGATTATAATTTAATTCGTGACGATCATAAGTAGAAAGTTCATATTCTTCAGTCATTGATAAACAATTTGTTGGACAATACTCAACACAATTACCACAAAATATACAGATTCCGAAATCAATACTGTAATTTAGTAATCGTTTCTTTCGAATATCTGTTTCTAATTTCCAATCAACAACGGGTAGATCTATAGGACATACACGAACACATACTTCACAAGCAATACATTTATCAAATTCAAAATGAATTCGACCACGGAAACGTTCCGCGGTGATTAATTTTTCATACGGATATTGAATAGTTACGGGTAAACGATTTGCATGAGATAAAGTAATCATGAAACCTTGACCGATGTACCTTGCAGCCCGTACTGTTTGTTGACCATAATTCATGAACCCAGTTACCATAGAAAACATATCGTGAATATATATATGAATAATTTTATGTTTGTTTATTTCTCTTGTTTGAGACAAATTGTGAATATAGAATATTCCTTTACAGCGAAAAGAGTTGAGAAGAAGTTGTTAATAATAGATTACCGAGAGAGATCGGTAAAAGAAATTTCCATCCAAGATTTAATAGTTGGTCCATTCTTAGCCTCGGCAAAGTCCATCTTGTTGTGATAGGAATGAACAAGAACAAATAAGTTTTAGTTAATGTAATAAAGATACCAATCGTCGCTTCAAAGACTCCACCTAATTTATTTATTTCAAAAAACTCAGAAACATATATGTCTGGAATAGATATATTCCAGCCTCCCAAGTAAAGAACTGTTACAAATAATGAAGAAACTAATAGGTTTAGATAAGAAGCAACATAAAATAAACCAAATTTTATACCCGAGTATTCGGTTTGATAACCTGCTACTAATTCTTCTTCTGCTTCTGGTAAATCAAAAGGTAATCTCTCACATTCTGCTAGGGAAGAGATGAGAAAAATGATAAACCCTATAGGCTGACGCCATAAATTCCACCCCCCAAAACCATATTTTGATTGCGCCTCAACTATATCAATTGTACTTGAACTGTTAGATAATCATAGTCGGTGATACCATCACTGTTATCATCGCTATTACAGAACCGTACATGAGATTTTCATCTCATACGGCTCCTTAAAGGCCATAAATAAATCTAAGGACCGGGTAAGTATTATTTTATCTTGATACATTTGTAGGATGGATAAGGTCAAATCTTATTGGACGGTCCAAAATTAGACCAATAGAATTCTGTCTGTTATAATTATTAGTTTTAAATAATTGTTATTTTAATAATTAAATAAATTAATAATAAAATAAAAAAAAAAACAAAGTACTTCTGAATTGATCTCACCCCTTCTTTAAAAAATTTCAATTTTTCTTTGTTGAGTAATAACTTAATTCTTCAATAAAATACTTCTTGTAGAAATATAACTAACATAATTAACCCTTCGTTTTTACTTACGAAAAAAAAATTCCATATTAATTCATGAATTATGATATATATTCTATATATATATGAATATAGAATATGAATATGGAAAAGGATAAAATATATATGAATATAGAATATGAATATGGAAAAGGATAAAAAAGATATATTTTTTTATTGGAATTGGGTTTCTTTCTCTCTTTTTTTTTTTTTCGTTCCTAATTCTTCTTTCTATTTCTTAAAAAAAGAGGGCTTACAAAATAAAGGATTTTTTCGTTCCCAATAGTTATGTATTTCATCGGTGGATAGGAGCATACTCTGGATTGGAATAGTGCCTTGGGGAGTACTTCCTAATAATTTCTACTAACTTTAAGCCCCGATTAGTATTCGTTGTTTGTATATTATGTAAAAAAGCCCTTTTTGGATAATTTACATAATTTCCATTTCCATTACAAATCCGTTACATATCTTGGTGTTTCTAACCATCCACTCGTTTTTGTTCAACCCTCCGTTATGATAATACATGTATGTTAATCCATACAAATGATAGTGAAAAATCAATACGGTGGATTTTTTGAGCCCGCTTCAAGTCAGGATGACTAATCGACCAATCTTGGCTTGGGGTAAACGATTTCTTATGTTTATGTTTATTTTCGCTTAACTCTTTAACTCTTATACATGGAAAATGAGACTCAATATTTTTACTGCGAATTTATATATTTATATATTCTAAATTATATAATATAATATATATATAAGCTGTTTTCTTTCACTCAATATAACTATTTTATTGAATTTTTCAATCCGAATAATGAATAAAAAAAAATGAAGATCTCTAACCCTACTCAATTCATTCCACCGTTTTCCTCGAAAGGAAGAATAGAGAAAGGTTTATGTCTATATATCAACGAATCGCACGTAGAGATATTGATAACACACATAAAGTTAATGGTATTTCATAACTAATTGATTGAGCAGCAGCTCGTAGACCACCTAAAAAGGAATATTTATTATTTGACCCGTATCCTGACATAAGAAGTCCAATGGGAGCAATACTTGAAATGGCAATCCATAAAAAAACACCAATATTGAGATCCGCTAAAACAAGACGATACCCAAATGGAACTACTAAATAGCTTACTAAAATGGATATAACTGCTATGGATGGACCGATACTGAATAAACGAGTATCCCCTCTAGATGGAAAAAGATTTTCTTTGAAAAGAAGTTTTGTCCCATCTGCTAGAGCTTGAAGAACTCCCAAAGGGCCGGCGTATTCAGGTCCAATACGTTGTTGTATTCCCGCGGATATTTCTCTTTCTAACCATACAATTACCAGTACGCCTATTGTAATTCCCAATACAAGAGTCAAAATAGGAATAAGTAACCATATAATTCCATAGACCCCCTTTAAAAATTCGAATCTAGAAAAAGAATCGATCTCTTGTAATTCTAGTGTATCTAGTGTATCAATTATCATTTCAACGATCAACTTCTCCCATAATGATATCTATACTACCTAGTATTGTCATAATATCAGCCAATTTCATTCTTTTAACTAACTGAGGAAGAATTTGCAAATTGATAAAACCCGGGGGTCGAATTTTCCATCTCCAAGGAAAACCACTCCGATCCCCTATCAGGAAAATCCCTAATTCGCCTTTTGGAGCTTCGACTCGCACATAAAGTTCTTGTTTCGGCAATTCAAATGTAGGAGAAGGTTTTTTACTAATAAAGCGATATTCAAAATCATTCCATTCTGGATTCCTTTCTCTATCAAAGTAGCGGATTTCTAAATTCTCATATGGTCCCCCCGGAATTCCTTCGAGAGCCTGTTGAATAATTTTTACAGATTCCACCATTTCACCAATTCGGACTAGATAACGAGCCAATGAATCCCCTTCTTTTTGCCACTGTACTTCCCAATCAAATTCGTCATAACACTCATACTGATCAACTTTACGAAGGTCCCATTGTATTCCGGACGCTCGCAGCATTGGTCCTGATAAACCCCAGTTTATTACTTCCTCTCGACCAATAATGCCTACCCCCTCGACTCGTTCTAAAAAAATAGGATTGCGTGTAATAAGTTGTTGATATTCAGCAACCCTTATTAAAAAATAATCGCAGAAATCCAAACATTTATCTATCCAGCCATAAGGGAGATCAGCCGCCACCCCTCCGATCCGAAAATAATTATGCATCATTCTCATACCGGTGGCAGCTTCGAATAGATCATATACTAATTCTCTTTCTCTGAAAATATAGAAAAAAGGAGTCTGTGCACCAATATCCGCCATAAAAGGGCCGAGCCATAACAGATGAGAAGCTATACGACTCAACTCCAACATAATTATTCTGATATAGCTGGCTCTTTTAGGTACTTGAATATTTCCCAGCTGTTCCGGCCCATTTACTGTTATTGCTTCTGTGAACATAGTAGCTAAATAATCCCAACGTGTTACATAAGGCAAATATTGTATAATTGTTCGGTTTTCCGCAATTTTTTCCATCCCTCGGTGTAAATAACCCAATATTGGTTCACAGTCAATAACATCTTCACCATCTAGAGTAATGATAAGTCGAAGAACACCATGCATTGATGGATGGTGGGGACCCATACTGACTACCATCAGGTCTTTTCTTGTAGCTGGTATATTCATAGGTTTTTCCTTAATTCACTCTTTCATGAATTGAATTGCTGAAAACGAAAAAAAGTTCATTCAAATTCACGATCTAATAAATCAAATAATTCAAAATGCTTCTTCAAATTAACGAGTTTTTGATTCACGAATATCCAACCGATTAATCAATTCTTTATAACCTATTCTATTTTTCTTTGACAAATAAGATAGCAGGCGTTGGCGTTTTCCCAGAATTTTACGTAGACCTCTCTGAGATAAATAGTCTTTTTTGTGTAATTGTAAATGGGAAGTAAGTCTTCGTATCCTATTGGTGAAACTTAATATTTGAAATTCAACAGAACCCCTATTTTCTTCTTTTTCTTCTTGTGAAATAACTGAGATGAATGAATTTTTTACCATAAAACGAACCCCCCTTCTTTTTTTAAGATATTTTAAGATATTTTGATTGATAGATATTTTTATTGATCAGTAATAATAATGGCACTTGTTTTAGTTTGGTATAGAGAATAATCTTAATTTCGGTCTAATTTCGATTTTTATTAAATCAAATTAAATCAATCCTATTTTAATTTCAAAATTTGAAAAGGTATACAGTATACAAAGGTATACAAAAGGATCGTTGTTTTCTATCCTCCAAAACGATAAAAACTTAGTCCTAAAATAAAATCAGACGATTTTCTAGTAATGGATTTTCAATCGCGGATACATATGTATCCTTACCATACCGAAACGACTGCCGTTATTGCTATCAAACCAATACCGATTCATACAAGCTAAATCTTCTAATCGATAATTGGGCCATAGAAATAACTTTAAGTTAATAAGTTTCTTTTTATATCCTTTGTTTTTATCCAAAACTTGACTGTTTACCTTATTACCATTCCCTAATGCTGAATTTTTATGCATATCATTTCTATTCCTAGAATTGAAACAAATTAGAATTCTAAATTCTCTCCGAAGTCTAGGTGATAAAATATTTTCAGGAACAAACAAATCATAATGATTTTTATCTCTATTTCCAGTCATCTTTTTATATTTGGTAATGACTTCATCAGAATTCTTATCAATATGGGTTTTTTCTCTGTATTTTTGATTCATTTTGTGTTTACTTTGATGAACCGATGAAATACCAATGGTTTGATACATAATAAATTGCCCATCATTTTTTATAGATAGACGAATCGGTTCAATAATCAAAATTCCTCTTTTGATGAATTCCGTAAGAGTTAAATTTTTCTCAATTATCAGAATATCAAGACTCATTTCTCCTCTTTGAATAGAGGATATAGTTATTTCTCTTGGATTTATCAGTCTAAGCAGGAGACAATATACTTTGATGTTATTGATTATTTTTTTAGTTAAAATATCATCCCATCGCAATTGAAACTGAAAATACCTGTTTAGTAAGAAATCAAACTCCTCTTTTGTATCATTCTTGTCTTGTTTTTTATTTTTTTGTTTTTTCATCTCCGAGTCCATATAATCTTCTTCAACATCTTTTTCTTGGTTTGAAAGAGCAGATTCAAGGTTTGCTTGGTCCGCTGATTCTTTTTGCTCTTTATTTCGTTTTTTTAATTCAAGAGATTTTTTTTCATTGGAGGATATAAAAAGATCTTTATCAGTAACGTTTTCATTTATATTAGAATCTAAAAGAAGTAATTTTTTTGGTATAACCCACGGTTTAGTTTTATACAAATTATAAAGGATCAAAAATTCGGAGAAGAACCAACGTTCAAGATTTGATATGGGGCGGTTTAATATTTCTTCATTCATTCCCATCCAATCCAATTTTTTTTTTTGATTAGATAAATAGATTTCTTGATCTTGATGAATTGTGAGATCAAAAAAATTTTGCTTATTCATTTTATCAATTATTGGATAATCATTAAGTTTATCCTTAGTACATTTTTTATTACTGTTTGGGTCAGTATCAATATTGATCCAAGCTTCAATATTGATTTTCTTTCTAAGACAAAAATGGATAATTCTCCAATCAAAATATTTTCTATCCAGATTTTTATCCATATCTGTAATATCATGTTGTACTCGATCATTATTGATAGGGATAATAGGAATACCTTCCATCATATAAAAAGATTTGAGTTTATTTGTGTTGGAGTTCGAAAAAACTTCTTGGTTGTTTTTTACGTGTAATGACAATTCATAAATTGACGAGTACTTCGTATTTTCAGAATTAATAGATTTATATGCTAACCGATCATATTTATATTGTTTTTTAAAATTCTCTTTTTCATTCAGTAATGAAGCCTTTTCAAAATTTTTTAGTTTTTCGTAGTGAATAAATTTCGTTTTTTTAGATGAGTTACTTAAATCCTTATTTTTATTCATATAATGGTGATTGAATCTATTTCGCCATTTTTGTGGTACTAGTCTAGACCATCTAATGTGAGATATATCATATTGATAATGATTCCTTAACCAATTTGTCCATTGATTTATTCCAGAATTCTGACAATTCTTATGTCTTAATTGAGAAAGAAAAAGTTCTTGTGTTCCAACAAAATAACTCCTTATTTCATTCTTAATAAAAGGAGCTGCTCCATTATATTGCAAGACAGATTTTAACTTATAAAAATTCAAATTGACAAATTGGGTTTGTGAGAGTTTGTAAAATACATAGGCTTGTGAAAAGTAGGATAAGTCACAAAAAGTATTTGAATTTTTTTTACTAATATTAGTATTATATAGTGTCTTTTTTCTAGTCAAAATAAAATGAATTAAACTTTGATTTTTTTTATCCATTTTTTCTTGATTTGTTTCATTATTGGTAATGTATTTATTAAAATTTTTTTTTATTGAGTCACGAAATGGTTGTGTATTGATCCTAGGAATATTAATGATCCACAGAAAGATATCTATGTATATCCTTTCAATGAAAAATTTTATAAAATAATGTGATTTGCGTATTAGTCGAGCATTTTTTCTTTTTAATATCTGCCAAATATTTTTTTGTGCTTTCAACCTTTTATTATCATCACTTATTTTGTTAAAACTAATATTTCGATCCGGAATTCTAAATCCGCCCTTTTTTTCATTTGTAATTTTTTCTATTTGATTTATGACCGTGTTTGTTCTATCAGTTAGATCCTGCATTTTTTTTTCTGTCAACGAATAATTTGTCCAATTCCGAGGTATAGTTTCAATGGACGATGGTATAGTTTCAATGGATGATTCAGGAATCATCAGATTACTTATTATCAAATCTTTTTTAGTTTTATTCAATTCATATACTTTTCTTTTTCTCAATCCAAATAATAGAATTGGATTTATTTTTGATAGTTCTTTTTTTATTTCTTTTAAAAAAAGAATCCTTTTAATGATCCATTTTTTTATTTCTTTTGAAACATTTAGAGACAATTTTGTTTTTTCTTTAAAAATTTTTAGAATTAGAAAACATTTCTTTTTCAATTTTCTAATTTTTCTTTTGAGTTCTTTAAAAATGGGTTCAAAAAATGATTCGTGTTTTCTGGAAGAATCAAAAGGGAATTCTGCTTCCATTCCAAAAATTGTTAAAAAACACGAATCTTTTTTTGAATCTTTCTTTTTCATTGGATCGTTATAAGGGGCTCGTGGATTCGATCTATGCCAAGGTTTCAGACGAAAAGGAAATAGGATCTTAATCTGAATACCGTCTGTTAACCAATCTTTTGGAAATTCTTTTTCTGATAATTGAACGCCATTATAGGTGCATTTAACATGAATTTCTCGATTCCAATCCTTAAAATCTTCGGACCATTCAGGAAATTGAAATAATAGCATACGGGCGATATTTTTAAATATTATCAATGAAGGCAATATAATATATTTTCTAAGAATCGATTGGGTTATTAATAAAAAACCTCTTATTACTTGAGCAAGTAAAATACTATCCCAGGCTTCCGCTATTTCTATACGTGCTTTCTCCTTTCTTTTGGCTTCTTCTTTTTTATCTTCTTCCTTTTTTTTCTCACTTTCTTCTGTGGTTTTCTCTTTAGAATCCGAAATTTTGAGTTCTGTGTTTGTCCACATACCATTTCTAAAAATTCGGTTTATACGTTCGGAAATATCAAAAGAAAAAAAAGGGGATTTGTTTATTCGGTCCAAAAAGAGGGGGGAATGCACGTCTGCCTCAAAGAATTTCCAAGTAACTATTTTACGTCTTTGAGCACGTACAGAGCCTTTGATTAGGTCTCGACGAAAATCTGGTTGTTGTGAATAACGTATCAAAGCAACTTCGTCTGGTTCATCAGTATCATCAGTTTCTTGGGTATTACTATAAGTATCAGTATTCTCTTGGTTATCAGTAAAAATAATTACACTTTTGTCTTTTCTTGAGCGAATCTGCATATTCTCTATCTCACCCTCCTCTCGTTCTTCCTCGTCTAGTTCCCAATCAGCAATTAATTTGTATGGCCAGTAAGGGATTTTTTTATGTATTTCTGTTAATGCAATAGATTTTTTTTTTATCGTTTTCTCGTTTGGAAGAGTTCTATCTGCATCAAATAAAAATTTTAAAACTTTTATTCTATCTTCTGAATCAATTCTTACTTGTTCATGTTTAGGAACTATAAAAGGTCTTTTAAAATTTAAACTTGATGTTGATTTTACAGCAAATTCATTGATTAAGTTCAATAAATAATCCATTTGCTTTGCGCATGCTTTTGTATCAAATGAATTTGGTTTCTGTTCAAATTCTAGGCGATTAATAATAAAAAGGATACTATGAATCTTATTTATCAAAAACTTTTCTATAGAATTTTTTCGAGAAATTTCCTTTTTAATTGAAAGTGAAAACAATTTTTTGATTCGTCCACGATAGGGTCCATTTATGAAAGGATCATATAGTTGGGGTAAATATTCTTTTTTAGTCTTATCATTACACAACCGAGTTCTTTTTTCGAGTACATTCAGAACAACGGATTCGTTAATGAGAGTTTGAGCTAAATTTTTATCGAGAGTTTTTACTCTATTTATAAAAAGTTTGCTTATATTTTTCTGTTTATGTTCATTGTTATAACTCCACTGGTTAAAAAATTCATTAGAGGGGACTTTTTCCTCTGGGAACAGAGATGTCTTTCTTTGCATCATTTCCAAAAAAGTTGCCAAACTCGGGGGGTACGTAAAAGCTATTCTTTCTTTTCCATCACTTTGACATGTAGAAAAAAAATATTGTGACATTT